CTTTTGGTATGTATTGCCCCCTAACTATGGATCAGATCCACCAGACGATAAACTAAATTCCGCACTGCTGCTGAGTCGTCGGACTTATCCACCAATGGATTCGTGGAATTTCTGTGGATTGCGTTGGGGGAAATCTACCAAAGCTAGGCAGATAGATAGACTCCTTTCCCGCTGCTAAGGGAGAGCAAGAAAAAAAGGATTGTTTTTGAACCAGCGCCCCCTTTTGGGTATGCAGGTACTAAGAGTCCTCTCACTACCAACCAGCAGACATCATCTGGCTGGGTCTTGCCGGTATCAACAACGAAAAAAATGTAAACAGCAACTCACTATGGCTCTTGGGCCCAGACAACGTCCTAGGCGTAGGGGAGATCGGAGCAACAGGGAGCGCCTAGACGACGTTTTTCTTCCTGGGCTGCAGTAAGTAGATCGAGAGGTCGTTCCGCCCCTTGTCCCCGAATATGGGTAATATGTTCTCATACAATGTTGCTCCAATCTGACCTAGCTGGCAAGCGATCTCAGCTCGCGACAGAGAACAAGACAGCAAGCGAGCGTACCTTTGTTCGCTTCTTCTCCACCAAGCACGGAAGTTTAAGGATAACTGTAGGTCGGTGGCTACCTAAGGAAACTCCGATTCGATCCGCCCCCTGGCCGGGAGGCATCTACCTCATCCCGATCACAAGGAGAGGTTCACTATGATGGGGGGTACTTTTTTCCCTTCCGGAAAGAATGAAATGCATAGGGGACCATCCTTTTGTTGCGGCATGCTCCTCAGATTTACGGATTCGCAGGGGGCGCCTCGGGCCCTACTTAGTTGACTGACAATGACAAAGGCTTGCGAAACTAAGTAGGGCCTTTTGAATTGAATCTTAAGTAGTCTATCAGTGGTGCAAAGCGGCTTTGCCCCTTTTCAGTAGAGGAGCAAAAGGTTAGACCTTCGAAAGTCAGCGAACAACGGTTCTTCTATGTAGGTATGGGGTTCCCCCTTGACTCTCCTAACGTCGAGCTAAGTGACTTCGTAACCTTTTCGTAGCGTAGTAGAATGAAGGCTACGCACCGACGCACTCTTTTCTATTAGCCTAAGCGTCTTCGCTAACTCGCTCGCCTACTATACAATACATTAAGTAGGGTAGGCTAACTCAGCCGCTTACTTATACTAATGTAGGGCTAAGTAGCGCCTTTTCCTTTTTGAATAACCCGTTCTCGTTATCTTTCCTAAGTAAAGCAGGCGAACCTATAGGTCCTTAGTAGCGTTGACAAAGAAGAACAGCCGGTTAAAAGACAGCGAATCTTTGTATTTATATATTTAGATTCTATTATTATTATTATATAGGCCAGCTTGACAAGCTACCCTTCCTCTTGATCTGAGGTGCGAAGAGAAAGATCTCTTTTTTATGACTTCCACTTATCGATCCCGGCCCAGAAAAGTGACCGACCAGAGCCCTATTGATGAATGAAAGAAAGGGTTTATGAGCCCTAGCCCTGTAAGCCCACACCTGTGTAGAGTAGATCGTTCAACACCTGCGGCACAAACCCATTTTTGACCTATTGGTCCTAGTATCATAGGCGACCGAACGGCCGCCCCCTAATTACTAGACCGACCTGCTATAATAATTCCATAAACACCTAGCGAAGATATGGCAAACAAATAAAGTAGCCCTATGTTCGGATCTGACAATACCATACCATAATCAAAAGGTACAACGGCCCGAGCGACCAGACTTAACATAAATGTAGCCACTGGAGCCATTCTAAAAAGGGAGAAATTAGCACTACTTGGTGAAATAGGTTCTTTTAGAATCAATTTCAAACCATCTGCTAGAGGTTGTAACAATCCAAATGATCCCACTACATCAGGACCCTTTCGACGTTGCACAAAAGCCATTACTTTACGTTCAGCTAGCACTAAAAAGGCGACTCCTAGTAGAAGTGGTAGAATTATTCCAAGTATTTCAGCTGGAACAGCTATGTACATTTTATATTTTCTATTCACTCATGATCTGGCCTGGTCGACCCAATCATGATATTGAAGGATGGACCTTTTCTCGAAAAACTCCGGATCCCGAGAAGAGTTGAAGATGGTGCAACATCGAATCCTGTTACGTTACTTCGAATTGAATCTTAGCCCGCCCCCCCTTCTCATATATCTTTCCCCCTGGCCCTCTCCTGGTTTGCTTCCATGTCGCAACCTTATTGATTAATAGGACCGCCGCATTCTGCGCAGAATTGGCCATACGCTTGCGGGGGTTGGGAGTTAGCTTTTCTATTTCTTTGAGGATTAGAATCCTCTTTCGCGGGGAGGCATTCCTCAGGCCCAGCTTGTCCGCTGTCCGCCTCACAAAGCGGATCGACGCCCTTCTCTCTTCCTTTTCCTACCAAAGGAAGAGAAGGACAGTAAGCCTCTCCTTCAGCTCATGACACGACAGAGGCTCCGCTTCACTGATGAGGGGCCGGTCTAGCTCATCCCACAGGTCATCTTGTGGAACCTCCGGAGGCCGCGGCTGAAGGAGCATCTATCCCAATCCCTTTACCGATTCCCAACAGACTGGGATAAGGCACGCTTGAAGGAAGAAGTCAAAAGCCGTGTAGACGTATAAGTCTAACTTGAAGGGGGTCTAGTTATGGAAGGGTTTCTCCCCAATGGAATGATCTGGACCCTTGCGAAAGAAGGACCTCTAAATCCGACGACCTTGACTGAAAAGCTCCCAATTGGGTCAGTAGCTGGCTGAGTAGTTGATAGACCAAATAAGCACAGTAGCTGTTTAGAGCCGAAGGAGGGATTCTATAGCCTACGCACTTGCCTTTAGGAGATCGAAGTTGGATGAATTTCCAGCGGTTCCTTCCGTTGGCGTCATCGAATCACGTTAGCAATCCAGAAGAACTGGAAACTCGAAACGACCGGTCAAAGGAATTGATCCGTTTAGTTCTGTTCTTCTCCTAGTTTGATAGCACACCCATGTAGGGGGATCTTTCCGACGCTAAGCGCGCTGCATCTCCTGTCCGAGTGAAGAATATCTTGTCCAAGCCCTTCCAGCTTGCACCCTTCTTCTGCCATTGGGAATTGAACATCTCTCAACTTGTAAGTGGTAGAAATGAAGGACTCTGTTGCAGGTTTTGGTTTATTAAAGAATCATCTCAGAAGCCCGTGTATATTAGTAAAAAGGGGGGACTTTCGTGGGTCCGACGTCTCTGGTGTGCCTGAAAATGTGATTGATAAATGGGCTTTTGAAATTCGATTTGTCGCAACAAACAAGAGGTACTGTCTCCGCCTTTTCAAGTATGGATCATCATTTCTCAAGTGGTTATGATCCTCCATTGCTGCTCGGTAGTGGCCTAAGGCTCAATGATTGATCTTCCGCGCTAAGGCTAGCATCTCATCTCATCTTTCATCTTATTGCTTCGAGCTCTCTTCGGGAAAGTGTAAAAGTGTAACCTGTTGCTCCTTGATTTCACATAAACAACTGAGTGCCTTCTGCTCCTTTTGGTCTTCTCTTTCTGTGTCTATGAATCTCCTGCCCACTCACATTCTCTTTATCGAATCCTTCTAGGCAGATAGGACTACTCCTCTTGCTTGCTCTTGGCCTTGGCTGCTTTTAGAGACACCCCTTTAGCTCGTCTTAGAGAATTGAATTAGGAATTAGATTCTCGTCTTATTGTAGGTCGGTCATCTGTTCAATCTGGAATTCCATCTCTTGTTTGGTTTCTGGTACCGGTTTAAGTTCCTTTGTTCAAATAAATATCTATGTCAGGCTTCCCTTCCCGGTTGTCCTGTTCAATCCGCTGTTCTTCTGTCTGAGGCAAAGGCGAATCCCTCATACTGTATATGGTCGAGCCGGCTTGGCTGGTACATCAAGCATATCGGCATATTCTTTTTTCGGTGTGGTACACATATCTTTCAATGTCAATCAAGTAATTCATTCTCACTGTCTGAGGAAAACGCGAAGAATTGCCATTTTATGAGCTTGTAAGGCCCGTTGAAGTCCCCGAATAAAGGGGAAAAGGCTATAAGTAGGCCGTTTGCTGTTGCTATAGGGGCTGCTCGCCTTTATACGGCTTCGCTATCGCTTCTATGTAGTGGTCGACCTAAAAGAAAAGGTAGTATTCCTGCCATACTAGAATGCCTATTCTCTAGTGCTAGAAGCTTCGCCAGAAGCAAGCAAGACGAGGTCGCTCCGCTTCGTAGACAAGGCCCGTTCCGTACTTTTACTTACGAGCTCGTGTAGTACTCGCCCCTATTTCTAAAGGGGCTTATGCACTCCACTCGCTGTCTACTAAACGAGCGTTCGAGCGAGCGGGCGAAGCCTTCCATTTAGTTGCTTCCCCCCTTTTCCCTCACCCTACTCTTTCATTTCCGCTTAAGCTTCCCCGGTTTGTGGGATTAATTGATTGGATACCCGAGAACCATAATCTTTCCTAGAAACAGCTTCTACGACGATAGATAGGGGTCAGGTTTGTTTGGCATCTATGCCCCCTGCCCTCCAAACAGTATGGGAGCCTTTCAGCTCGTACTGCTCACACTCCTAGATCTTCACGGCACCTCCTCCACCATAGTGTGAGCTGGGAGCAGCTCTGAAAAGCGAGGCCTACTTAAAAATTCGCTTTCAACAACGTCAACAACACCACGAAAAAAGTAAACTATGGTTTACCACTGATCTGATCATAGGTGAAATCCAATCCCTTCGCGCCAGGCTTGGAAACCGTAAGTCAGGCCCCTTCGCCTCTCGGAAGCGAGAAAACGAGCAGCAAGCTGAAAAAAAAGCCCTGCCCGCCCTTCTCTATTTTGAGCCTCATATTGAGGAGGCTTCCCGGACTCGTAACAGGCGGCTAGGAACAAGAAGAGGGTCAGTAGTCTCTGCCGTTGCAGGTCCTTCTCTTTCCGCTGAGATGGCCCTCTTTTTTTTGTTCACCGCGGCACGAAATCATGAAGAAGCTGGAAGAACTCAGAAAGAGAGTGGCGCCTAGCCGTTGAGAGCGTCTGTTGTCTTTGTAGAGGAACAGTACGATCTTGGACTGGCCCCCTTCGCATGACCTAGAAAGCAAAAAAGTCCGTGCTACTATAAGGCCTCTAAACTCCTCCCTCAGGACACTGTTGCGTTGCCCATAGGGACGGGGTAGCCCCGACTTCCATAGGTCCTTGGTTCGACCTCCTAATGAGAATTGAGGTCCTTGCGCGGGCGTCTCATCCCTAAGACTTGTTTGCTCTGTATGGAGTGCCCCGTGGTTCCTCGAGTGCCAGCCGCAGAGAGGAATGCCATCAACTAGGGCGCTATTGGCCACTAACCACTCGCTCGCCGGCCGCTCGGGCTCCGCGTTTCAAGTTCGTTATCCTAACCGTATCCTCTGCTCCACCGGGAGCCTGGCCCCTTCTTCTATCTTATCTACTGCTTTGCTCCTCGGCTCCATACTGCTCCAGCCGCTCGCTGTAATAGCTTGCTTCTCGGGTGGCTCGCACCCTGGGTGGTGCGGCTGAGCCAGAGTGGGCTCAGCAGTCGGCCTATCTTTCCGGGCGCACGCGTAAAGGCATGATTAGTTCCACAAATCTCACTGCACTGACCATAGTAAACTCCTTCTCGTTGTACCGAAATAGAGATCTGATTTAAACGCCCAGGTACAGCATCACATTTTACACCTGAAGAAGGTACAGCCCAACTATGAGGTACATCAGCAGGTGTTACAATAATACGTAGATGAGTTTTGGCTGGTACAACCACTCTATTGTCCACTTCTAATAAACGTGATTGCCCCAATTCTGGATCATCTTCTGGAATCGTATAACTGTCAAAAGTGAGTGACTGTTCATCGGAACTGTTATAGTCCGAATACTCATAAGGTTGGGTCGACGCCCGCCTCCCTCCAAACTGTACTTGCAAGTTTCCCCGCAAAAAGCTCTCCACGCCTGCTCTTAGAAAGAACACTATTTCTCTTTAGTTAGGTAGTTCTCCCAACCGTAAGACCCTTTATGAGTAAGGGGAATCGAAGGCCGGGGAATTTGTATTGGCAACAGGGAACCGTTTATCACCCAGCCCTACCTACCCTATGTATTCGAGGTATTCGAGGGGGAGGCTGGAACCGAAAAAGACCTGGTTCCACACATATGAGACAGGCGGAAGGTATGGGACGACCGGTTCACCACGGAAAGCGAATTCGATCCTATAGTCGTCTTCTTTGTTCGATAAATGCGCAGTGGAAAGGGATGCTAGTCGGGCTCGGCGAAGTTGTAGGCCCCAATAAAGAAGATCCAGAGTGATTCCTCACCTATCCTGTCCGGGGCACAGTTGAACGCTCGAGTATAGATTCCCTATGCTCGTGTGAACGGCCGGCCCGTAGATCTAAAAGGATCCATCCATTTTTTCCTAAAAGGATCGGCCTGACCGGATATCGTTTGTCCACAAATTCAACAAAAAGTTGGTTTTTAGTAGTAGTTCATGAGACCTCGAATTCCCACGTTCCAGCGTGCATTATGCCAACGGGTCCCGCCCCCAACTCTAGCTGAGAAGTTGAGTTACCCTTCTTTTTTTTTCAGAAAAAGAATAGAATAAAGAAAGAGATCGTCTATATCCTGTATCGATCATAGGATCACTCTATGAATAGGTCAATTCTCTGTGACCTCCCACAGTTCACGACATCCCTTGCTTCTCGCTGCGAACGGCTCCTCTACCGAGGAGTAGAAGCGCTGGTCCCCTTCGGTCAAGTTGCTTGTGCCTGCTGTTACCTACCGTAGGACCTCCGTCCCCGAAGCGAAGAAAGAGGAGCAGGAACAAGAGGTTGTCCTCTCCCGGCCCAGTAGTTCCGCAACTACTACCGTGGTTGTTGCCAACGGGGATCCCCCATTCCGAAAGGTTACTGGGCCGGCCGTTAGGCCCAAAGTTGTATGCCACTGCTATGGTGCCGATAGATTCACTACTTCAGCGCCGTTATCGGACATTGCAGGCTGAGCATCTATTTCTCGTATATCGCTCCACACCGAGAAGAGGGATGTGTACCTCCAGCAACAACAAGAATGGAACCATAGGCTCCTATGCTGGGAGCATTTCGGGGTATAGGCCTAACCACCTCAACTCCCCGTTTCTGGCATGCTATAGTTATGAAAGTCTCTCGACGGCGGGAATGGGAGATTACCGGTAAGCCAGATGCTTCGCGAACCATATTCAACTTTAAGGCATTTCGTTGCACTTAAATCGCCCTCGTGAAGAGGCGCACTCCGATACCATTGATGTCCAATAGCTTTGATAGTCATAGCTGGATCTACTACTACCTCGTCCATTGAGTATAACAGAGCAAATGATGGTATAGCAATGAACATCGGGATGATACTAGGAAATATGGTCCGAAGAATCTCGATAGTAGTTCCATGAACAATCCTTTGCGGGATTGGATTTTTTTTATAGTGGAAATGCCATAAAGCGCGAACTAAGATCCGTGATACGAAAACCAAAATCAGAATGAGGAAGAAAAAGATATCGTGATGTAAGTCTATTATTCCTTGCATCATAGGTGTTGCTGCGTCTTGAGATCCTAATTGCCATGGTTCCGCTGCATCACAAGGAGAATTTGGAAAAAAATGGAAAATACCTGTGAACGACATTTGAAACACTTTCATCTCTATAGTTCTGCTTCTTGCTCTAAAAATGCATAAAGACTTGGAACGAAATCTATGGTTGGTCCAACCAAGAAAGGCATGGGACTTGTTGGGCATTAATGAACACAACACTCATTCAGCTTTTTCTATTTCTTTCGCCTTCTCAGGTGTTTCTTCTCTATACGATATTTTTTATTTCACCAAATCGGAAGCTATAGTACAGTTTTTTTCAGGTGTGGTGTGTTTTGGTGTAACCGAGGGGCTGGGGACAAAGAAAGACTTTACCCGGTGTCCTTTCTTCTCGTCAGGCAGCTATCTCGAGCTCACTGAACACAAACTTTATCCTTATAATTTTGAGAACTTTTCCTTTAGCTTTGTGTAATTGAGCTTGACTTAGTTGGTTTCAAAGGGGCCCCGTGGCAGGCAACCAAGTCTGCTAACCTTCACTCCTTTTTTTCTGGTACTGCTTGCTGAGATCGGCATAAAAGAGAGGGATCGGATGGAAAGATTTATCAACCTTTATTTCTTTCATTTGAACACAGAAGTGAGCTACCTCTATTCTATTTGAAGTAACGGATTCACCTGCCTGCCTTAGACAGAGACGAAGCCTAGCTTTCTTCCTTCACTTATGAACTAGAACCATCCCACAGATCAGATTTCAAACCTTACTTGAAACTCTTTCTCGCCTAACGTCTCTCCGTGCCTTATGAACATTGATTTGCCCTCGAGTAGCTGAACTAGGTCAAAACTAGCTACTAGGAAAAAAGACCACTATTTGAACATCAAGCTTGTGGACAAGTTGCTTCCCTTTCTGTGCTTTTACGCTGGCCTCTTCGATTACATTCCTTTCTTGGGTTCACTATAAATGTCATCTCTCTCTTCCTATCCGATATCAACCATCAAACCCTGTCGGATAGAAGTACTATAACCGGCTCATCTGTTTACCCGAGTTAGACCGCTAGCATCTTACCTTACATCAAAAGTCCCTACCCCCATCTTTCTCTATCCCGTCACGAGCAATCGAATGAGTTTTGGGAAATGTGAAAGAAAAGAAGATAGATGCCCGGTGTCTCATTCAAGCTTTAGGCTTGTTCGGAAAGTCCTATCTTTCCAGCGCTCGCCTCTAGCCCTATCTTTCGCCTAGGTGGAGAGGAGGCCTATTCGCAGCCTTTTATCCTATACAATACGCACCTTACCTGAAGATCAAATTCCCCCTGGCGAACTATTCATATTAGATTCACCGGCTGGATTCAGGAAGCGTGAAAGCGGTCAGATGTAAGTTGTTCTTACTTTCGAACGGAGAAGCACCAACTCCAACTATTCATGCCATCTTCATTGGGCTGACAAGAAAAGGCAGCTTCCAAGTCATATCCCCCCTTCCCTCGTCAGGCAGCTATCTGTCACTCACGGAACACTTTCATGTTCCAAAAAGACCAGAGTCCGACACTTGACAATGAAAGAATAGCAATGAAAGAACAGACATAAGTGGAACGAGTTTCACAGTCTTCAGTGGAACCTCCGTAAGAGGAGAAGGCACACCAAAAGCCTCGTATGCGGAGTAGCAGTAGGTCCAACAATTGACATTGCCTTCTTAGCCGGCAAACGCGAATAAAAGCTTGAACTGAACTCGAGCTAGTCATTGGAACATTTATCGTTATGGTGCCTTCCGGAGGATCTTTAGGTGGTAATCGGAAATTGGCTCCTAATTGCCCTCCCTCTTGATCAGCTTGGTTCTAAACTCCTGCTCTCCCGGCTCTTATTTCATAAAGTAACTCATCTGTCGCAGTCTCTTTAGAGCAAAGGAATCTGAATTGGCCCTTGTAGCTAGATGAATGATCAAATAGTGAAAATCATCAAATAGCAATGAAGTTCATTCTATTCGTAATGGGTTCCATTCGTTCCCAATGCAGAAAGAAGCCTCTTTCTACTTTCTACTGAGTGTGATTCCCAATTAAGCTCATGTAGCTAAAGGTTTATTCCAGATCCATGTATTGCCAGGAGAAACGGATAGTCTAAGGTCTTTATTCCTTGTTGAATTGGTTGGAGCAGAATGAAAGGTAAGTGAGAAAACAACTACGACTTTATCATGCCTCCAAAATGGGTATGTACGTAAGCAGTCCGGAGACATAGAAAGCGATCGTTTACACAAATTGATCCATCCCGAGGAAGATGGCAACCTCCTGTGCAAGAGCAACAGCGTAAAGCTTGGCATGATAGGCAGTTACGTCAGAAACCTATTTTAAAAGGCTACCAGACTTGGGGTTAGCTACACGGAGCATCTCTTTCTTACCTTTCGGGTGGTCACAGGGAAGCTCTCTAATAGATCACTTAAGACAAAGGAAATGAACTACAGCAAAGGACTTTAACTTAAGAACACAACACGGATAACCATTTTCAGGAATCAGAGCAGAATTCACCCAGCAGCTCTGTTCTCAGTAGGAGAAGACTCGCAACCAGATACGTTCGTTCGGTCATTTAGCACGAACTTCACTGCCCTAGCGGGAAAGGCCCTCACCTTCGGTAACATCCTTAGCCCGGAACAAGAGCAGGGAAGAGATTCTTGAAAAGAGAATGCGCCTCACGACCTTCATGACTCCCTTGCCTAATTCAGAGATTCAACCAGTCAAGGAGTCAGAACTCGACTCACTACATACATTAGAAGAGAAAGATGAAAAGAATGGACTCACGAATCCCCCGCCTGCGGAAACAAAGTAAAAAAAAAAGAGGATAAAGAACCACTAAGGTTAGGATATCTATTAACTAACTACAAAAAAACTACCTCATTACGGGGTTTGATGAACTTGTACTTCAACTAGAGTAGAGGAATGGGACCTTGCCTTTGCTTTGCTTCCAATGCGCTCGGCTTCAAGCACTGGAAGAAGACTCACTCCTTTTCTCTATGATCCTGACCAACTATCCTAGCCTTCTCTTAACCCTTAGGAGATGGATGATAAAACAAGTAAACCAGACCTTACACGAGTGCTATCAATCTTCCGATTGCCTCACTGCACTAAGTCCCGAACGTCAGGCTTCACCCTTATTGATGGATGGGGTTCTTCCCTCGTATTCTATTTTCATCAATAAATTTTTTCATTTCGTTCTGCCTGTGGGCTAACATCAAACATAGAGAATCGTTTATAAGTGGGTTTCGGCCTATTAAGAATGTTTTTTAGAAGTAGAAGCCCCCGAAAGGGGAATTTGCGAGTAATAGCTTTCTTCTAAAGAACTAAGATTCGAAAGGGCAATAGCTTCGAGAAAGACTGATTCAACAACAGGAGATGCAATAGCAATTGTTTTGGAGACGTCCCCGATCTTTTTATGCGTTAGTTAGCGCATCCTTTAAGCTATGAAATCGGCGTCATTACCCCCGTCGCTTCCTAACGTCAATGAACCAACAGAGAAAGATGCAGATTCAAGGAGGTATGTTTTTCCGCTAAAAGAGCTGCAAAATTAGCTACTTCTACTTCAGAAGAACATCAAGCAACCGTGTAGGACACCTAGTGCGAGCGCAGATGAGTTGTGTGGAGGTTAATGAGTTGGATAGAGTCTAATGTGTCCGAATTAGTAGATAAGTGAATGGGGCTTACTGAGTTCCTTCCTAGGCCTTCTAGTGGGATAGAAGCCCGTAAAAACAGCCTTTCGGAATGGGAACGAAGAAGACTAGTACATTTCTTTTGTTTGTTCTCCTATTGCTACTATACCGTAGAGTTAACGAAGTATATACTAGCTATTTTCTATATCCATACCTATCTACAGTCAATGAGTGGCAACATCTACATTCAATTCAATCCATCCTTCTCGTTGATTGCTAGAAAAGCACTCCTGTCTATGAATGCTCAAGCACAAAGTCCTGGATCTGGCACCTTCAAATGCCCACCGGAGCAGCTCTTCCCGCTAGAACCACATTCTTTGCCTTCTCTCTTTGAGCGGACTCTCACTTGCATTCCCAGATCTGTAGCACAAATCCATTCTATGGCTATAATTGAGCATTCTATCGCGCAAAAGGGACTCCACAGGTGTTATCGTCTTCTATCGTTCGTATACTCACTTGCAATCTCCTTGAGAATAGGATAGTGGTCTAAGCCGGCTGTTAGTGCTCCTTCTCTTCCGCAGCGAAGTAATCCCGATCAAGAGGCTCAGCTGAATATGGAGAGTTTCTGTTCTTTCAGGTTTAGCACCATAGGCTTAGTCCGCTAATTCATTTTTTAGTATTTGTGAGTGTGGGATCAGAGACAGTCACTGTTGGAAACTGGGGAGTTGGCTGATAAAGATGGACAGTAACGATCGCGTAATATAAATTCTTCGGCCTCGTCATCGAAAGCGGCTTCCAATTGCTCGGAAATTATAAGCTATATGGGGGACTTGGATGGTGAGCAAAAACAATTGATCAAGAAGTTGGTCAACTTTCGCATGAAAGAAGGTAAAAAAACAAGAGTTCGTGCTATTGTTTATCAAACTTTTCATCGCCCAGCTCGAACTGAACGCGATGTAATCAAACTTATGGTTGACGCCCTAGAGAATATAAAGCCCATATGCGAAGTGGAAAGAGTAGGAAGAGCAGGTACTATTTATGATGTCCCCAGGATTGTAGCCAGGGATCGTCAACAAACCTTAGCTATTCGTTGGACCCTTGAAGCAGCTTTCAAACGACGTATAAGCTACAGGATAAGCTTAGAGCAATGTTCATTTGATGAGATACTGGATGCTTACCGAAAGAGGGGAATTGCACGTAAGAAAAGGGGGAATCTTCATAGACTGGCTTCCACCAATCGAAGTATCGCGCATTTCAGATGGTGGTAAAGTGAGACCACAAAAAGAGCTCTTCCGAATGATAAAGAAAAAAATGCTTAGTTTCGTTGGAAAAACCAACGCAAATCTCATATTTACTTTAGAAAGCCGGATAGAGAAAAGGTTGGAGAGAGTGACTTTCTGAAATTATCTTATGTTATGTAAGTAGCTATGTAGTTAGTTAGTCTTTTTTTTTCTAGTAAGCTTCTTCCCTGTGTATTAGTTCCCCTTTTTGCAAAAAAGAAGCCCCAGCTCCCTAAGAGGGACCCTTCTCTGATAAGGAAGTAAACAAAAGAATCTCAATTTTACGACAAATCTGGTCCGATGGCTGTTCTCAACTAACCACAAAGATATAGGGACTCTCTATTTCATCTTTGGTGCCATTGCCGGAGTGATGGGCACATGCTTCTCAGTACTGATTCGTATGGAATTAGCACGACCGGGCGATCAAATTCTTGGTGGGAATCATCAACTTTATAATGTTTTAATAACGGCTCACGCTTTTTTAATGATCTTTTTTATGGTTATGCCGGCGATGATAGGTGGATCTGGTAATTGGTCTGTTCCGATTCTGATAGGTGCGCCTGACATGGCATTTCCACGATTAAATAATATTTCATTCTGGTTGTTGCCACCAAGTCTCTTGCTCCTATTAAGCCCAGCCTTAGTAGAAGTGGGTAGCGGCACTGGGTGGACGGTCTATCCGCCCTTAAGTGGTATTACCAGCCATTCTGGAGGAGCAGTTGATTCAGCAATTTCTAGTCCTCATCTATCTGGTGTTTCATCCATTTTAGGTTCTATCAATTTTATAACAACTATCTCCAACATGCGTGGACCTGGAATGACTATGCATAGATCACCCCTATTTGTGTGGTCCGTTCTAGTGACAGCATTCCCACTTTTATTATCACTTCCGGTACTGGCAGGGGCAATTACCATGTTATTAACCGATCGAAACTTTAATACAACCTTTTCTGATCCCGCTGGAGGGGGAGACCCCATATTATACCAGCATCTCTTTCGGTTCTTCGGCCATCCAGAGGTGTATATTCCCATTCTGCCTGGATCCGGTATCATAAGTCATATCGTTTCTACTTTTTCGGGAAAACCGGTCTTCGGGTATCTAGGCATGGTTTATGCCATGATCAGTATAGGTGTTCTTGGATTTCTTGTTTGGGCTCATCATATGTTTACTGTGGGCTTAGACGTTGATACCCGTGCCTACTTCACCGCGGCTACCATGATCATAGCTGTCCCCACTGGAATCAAAATCTTTAGTTGGATCGCTACCATGTGGGGAGGTTCGATACAATACAAAACACCCATGTTATTTGCTGTAGGGTTCATCTTTTTGTTCACCATAGGAGGACTCACTGGAATAGTTCCGGCAAATTCTGGGCTAGACATTGCTCTACATGATACTTATTATGTGGTTGCACATTTCCATTATGTACTTTCTATGGGAGCCGTTTTTGCTTTATTTGCAGGATTTCACTATTGGGTAGGTAAAATCTTTGGTCGGACATATCCTGAAACTTTAGGTCAAATCCATTTTTGGATCACTTTTTTCGGGGTGAATCCGACCTTCTTTCCCATGCATTTCTTAGGGCTTTCGGGTATGCCACGTCGCATTCCAGATTATCCAGATGCTTACGCTGGATGGAATGCCCTTAGCAGTTCTGGCTCTTATATATCCGTAGTTGGGATTTGTCGTTTCTTCGTGGTCGTAACAATCACTTCAAGCAGTGGAAACAACAAAAGATGCGCTCCAAGTCCTTGGGCTGTTGAACAGAATCCAAACACACCGGAATGGATGATACAAAGTCCTCCAGCCTTTCATACTTTTGGAGAACTTCCTGCTATCAAGGAGACGAAAGGCTGTGTGAAGTAAAAGAAGAAAAAGTATCCGATTGCTACTAAGAACCTAACATAACATTTTTTGAAAGCCCTGAATCCTTACTCTGTACGGAGCAGTAGGCTGGAGTTAGAGTCCGTATGCGTACCGTAGTACTTGCCTGGAGTAGGAAAGAGTGTTCTATCTCTTTATTAGCCCTTTAAGAAAGAGTTACTGTTCTCTGTTATCAAATCGTCTGTGCTCACGAATCGATTGTGGAAGCTTAATGAAAATGAATTCTCGTTTTATAGTTACAGTCAACACAGTAGCTGTAACGTGACCAGTGCTTTGTCCTTTATCTAGATCTATATAATAAGGCTGCAACTGCGCTGAATGAAAAAGCCTTATTCCCATTCCATTTGTTTGTGAGGAAAGACCTCACCTACTCTCTTCTAATTCATTCTATTCTAAAGAAAAGTGCACCGGGCCGCTTAGGCGGAATAGGCAAGCGGTGTGCTTTCTTTACTTTAAGAGTTGTCAGGATACACAATAGAAAAGAGAATGAAATGACTATAAGGAACCAACGATTCTCTCTTCTTAAACAACCTATATTCTCCATACTTAATCAGCATTTGATAAATTATCCAACCCCGAGCAATCTTAATTATTGGGCGGGGTTCGGTCCGTTAGCTGGTATTTGTTTAGTCATTCAGATAGTGACTGGCGTTTTTTTAGCTATGCATTACACACCTCATGTGGATCTAGCTTTCAACAGCGTAGAACACATTATGAGAGATGTTGA